ATTCAGAGTTCCTAGAGCTCCTTGTACGGCTTGTTGGAAAACTCGCTGTCGGACCTGATTCATCGCCCTTTGTTTTTCAAAATAAAGGGTTTCGTTTTTAGACTTTTCTAATTGTTCCAAACTAGTAGAAGTAGCATTAATCAAATTTTCTTTTTCTCGTTCTATCTCAGAGTATCCATTCATTCGATACTCATCTGCTTCTAGTTCGACTTTCTCTAATCGAAGCCGAGCTTTTTCGAGTTGTTCAAGGGTCCCTCTACGTAATTCTTCCGAATTTCTAATAGTACTTAAGATCCTCTGTTTTCGATTATCTAATAAATCTTTTAATGAAAGTGGATTATCTTGCTATTAAGTTTACAACTTTTATGATCTCTTCCCGAACCAAACAAGAATCTTTCGATTCATTTGGCTCTCACGCTCCTTTTTTTCTTTTTTGCTATGTATTAATTACGGCTATTTCCATATCTTTTTTTTTATATAATGTAATGAGCCTATCCTCTATCCCCTCTTTTCTGTTTGTATTTCAATATACCGAAATTTATATAAGACTAGATAAATATTAAGAGGACTCTTCCGACTAGATAAAAATCATCATGGTCAGCAAGGTTGTTTCTTTATTTGTGTTTGCTCTGTTAGTTAATAATTTCAATTTCATTAAGAAAAACTAACTAAATAAAATGCAAATTTATAGAATTCCTTTTTTTCTTCAAATCCAAAAAATTTTTCTTTTTTTATACATAGGTCGTCGATTCGGCATTGAAAAAAGGGCAGGGCGCCCCTCTAGTAAATAGTTCAAACCATTTTATCGATATGAGTGTTCTATATCAGATAAATTCTACACTAGCTATTTCCCGTTTAAAGCATTTCGATACTAATACTAATATAGTTGTAGAAAGAGTACCCCTTTTGCCTGGACTTCAAGCAGTTTAGCTTTAACCGTTTTAATGGTCTCGTATTATTGGTCTATAGAGAATCAAAGTTAATTTCCCAATTATTCACGAAATGCTACGGTTCTTCCATATGATTTCTGAAGTTATTCAAAAGTAATTCGTGGAGATCGTGCACCTTTTCTTAGTTATCCCTAAATAAAAAATATTCTAAAGTGCAGCCGGATAGATCCAATCTATTCTTGAAATAAACAACTCGCACACACTCCCTTTCCAAAAAAAATCAATACACCAACCACTACAGTTAGATTTATTAGATTTGTTGCTAAAATATCGGTATTAAGCCCGAAACTCCCCGCGAATGGCCAGTGAGCTAAAAAAACGAAAAAATAGGTTACATTTTTCATATGCTCTCCTCTTATAGATAGGACGAATAAAGAAGAAAGTTTTTCGATCACTTACTTCGCTCGCCCTTTTTTGATCAGTTTTTTTAATGCAATTTTTTTTTAATGCAAATAGATTCAATCTAATAATTTCTTTTAGATTAAATCTTAGGTCTCGTTTGATCTGTAAAAGATTTCCTTTGTTGAAATGCTACCCAAATTCCTAAAAGAAAAGGAAAAAGACTTTCCACTGTCCTAAACTAAGGACGGGAAGGAAGAGGGCAAGCATATCCTCTAAATTGATCGTGCTCAAATCAGCCCTTCCTGAGGTTCCTGGGGTATTGTCTGTCCCGATAAATAAATAATTCCCGGAATAATATAATAAAAAGGAGTAAATTATTGATATACTTGGAATTATAGAAGCAAATACCAATTTACTAAAAAAAGAAAAAAGTATCTAACCTAAAGGACTCATTTTCTTTTTTAGGATTAAACAAAAGGGTTCGCAAATAAAAGGGCTAGTGCCACAACCAGTCCATAAATTGTTAAAGCTTCCATAAAAGCTAGACTAAGCAATAAAGTACCTCGTATTTTCCCTTCTGCTTCTGGCTGTCTCGCAATACCTTCTACAGCTTGTCCTGCAGCAGTACCTTGACCAACTCCAGGCCCAATAGAAGCAAGCCCTACGGCCAATCCAGCAGCAATAACGGAAGCAGCAGCAATTAGTGGATTCATGGTGAGTTCCTCGTGTAAAAAAAAAAAGAAATGGTTAAGGATACAATCAACCAAGAAATTATTACTTCTAAGCTCTATTGGGTAGAAGTAACTAAAAAGTACAAATTGAAATGATAATATAAATCGTCCGAACTACTTCGATATCTCGTTTTTAGTTTCTAATCATTAGAAATTTGTGTAAATCCATAAGATTTTTATTATTCCATTTCTCTTTCTTTCCAACCAACCACTCTTCCATTCCATCCTTTTTTTTTACTCTTCGATATCCTTGAGTTCCCATTTTTTCCCCTTCATCTAATCCATAATAAAAGACGAAACACAGGAATAACCCCTATTGAAATCGAACTAATCCAAATCCAATAGGAATCAAATCAAGATATACAATTGCTAACAATATGCTGCATAGAAGTGGGTATGGAATTCAATTCCATATAGAAGGGAATTCCATATATCGGATTAGATAATGAATCTAACTTAGGAAGAAAAAAAATCCCATATACATATGTTTGTTCTATTTTGTTTGCGTATTTTCTCATTTTCTATTGAATCCAATTCCAAAATCATTCCTTAGAAAGCCGCATAAAAGATGGCTGTCTTATAGACATTAAGTTAAGGATATAGATCTAACCTGATTCCGCCCCCCTGAATACATATATACTTTAACAATTCCTTAATCGTAATAAAGTCTAGTCTATTTTCTCTCCTACAACTTTAGGTTGTATATTCATACACATTTCGAACTATTTAGTTTTCCACCCAGAAGGATTATCTGGAACCATGCATGAATTGGGCTAAGCTAAAAAAAAGACTATTTCGAAAACTAGTCAATTCAATGATGACCTTCCATGGATTCACCTATATAGGCTGCGGCTAACGTTGCAAAAATAAGAGCTTGAATACCGCTTGTAAATAATCCAAGAAACATGACCGGTATAGGGACTATTAAGGGGACTAAAGAAACAAGAACAACAACGACTAATTCATCCGCCAATATATTTCCGAAAAGTCGAAAACTAAGCGATAATGGTTTTGTGAAATCTTCTAGTATGTTAATTGGTAAAAGAATTGGGGTTGGTTTAATATATTTCTCGAAATAACTCAATCCTTTTTTGCTAAGACCCGCATAAAAATATGCCGCTGATGTGAGTAAAGCTAAAGCAACAGTAGTATTTATATCATTCGTGGGCGCTGCTAATTCCCCATGGGGTAACTCTATAATTTTCCAAGGTAAAAGAGCACCCGACCAATTTGAAACAAAAATAAAAAGGAACATAGTTCCAATAAAGGGAACCCAGGGACCATATTCTTCTCCAATCTGAGTTTTGCTCAAGTCTCGAATAAACTCAAGGACATATTCGAAGAAATTCTGACCGTCGGTCGGTATGGTTTGTGGATTCTGAACAGCTATGATAACTGAGCCTAGCAAGATAGTAATTACGACCCAAGAAGTGATGAGTACTTGAGCATGAATTTGGAAACCTCCTATTTGCCAATAGAAGTGTTGGCCTACTTCTACACCCGATATATCGTATAACCCCTTGAGTGTTTTAATGGAACATGGTGTAATATTCATATTGTCCTCTGATAAAAATTGAACTTCAAAAAAGGAATTCTTTTGATTCAACCATCTCTTTCTCAACTCAGCAACTTGAAGTATTAATCTTATATTTAGGATACCAAGAAATCACATCAGATCATAATATATATCAATACCCTCTAATATATATCAATATTTCCCTTCTTTTATCTATGCAAAACAAAAAAGAATAGTAACTGATCCCATAAATCCACGCAGTTGCTCAAGAATTAACTATTCTTCTTAATTCTTCTTAATCTTAATCAACGATTTCTTATATAGAGAGAACGGCCCTCACAAATTGCAAATACTAATTTGTTAAGAATCAATCGAATTGAAGTCATAGTGTCATCGTTGGCAGGAATCGATATATTCGCGAGATCCGGGTCACAATTTGTATCGACTAAAGAAATAGTAGGAATCCCCAAAATGGCACATTCCCGAAGAGCTATATACTCTTTTTGCTGATCAAGGACGATCACAATGTCAGGCAATCTCGTCATATATTTGATCCCGCCGAGATATCTTTGCAAGGTAGATAATTTTCTCTTTAAGATTGCCACATCTCTTTTGGGGAGATGGTGGAATTTTCCCGTCTTTTCTTCTGCTCTTAAGTCTCTAAATTGAGAAAGTCTAGTTTTGGTAATCGACCAATTCGTTAACATACCACTAAACCACTTTTTATTAACATAATGACAACGAGACCTTATTGCAGCTGATGCTACTAAATCCGCTGCTCTTTTTTTGGTACCAATAATTAAGAAGCTTTTTCCCTGACTTGCGGCATCAAAAACTAAATCACAAGCTTCTGATAAAAAACGAGCCGTTCTAGCGAGATTTGTAATATGAGTACCTTTCCGCTTTGCCGAGATGTAAGGTGCCATTTTAGGATTCCATTTCTTAATACCATGACCAAAATGAACTCCCGCTTCTATCATCTCTTTCAAATTGATATTCCAATATCTTCTTGTCATTTTTTTCCACACTTCCTTTTTTTTCGTCTTACCGTTACGGAATTTATTTCTTTTTGAAGATTAAGAAAGAGCCGAAATAGCTTGAAATAAATAATAATTGTTCCGATAGAACCTTCTAGACTGACTTCTTTTACTTATTAAAATGAAATGAAAATAGTAAAATACAGTTAAAATACAAAATCTAAAATAAGACCTGTTAGCATTCTAAGGTCAAAAGTCTAGTTTAAATTAAACTAAAAAAATCCAGTTATGTATCCTTAAATCGTATAAATGGGGGTAAATCGGGGTTCTGATGTCTCATAGAAATTGTTTGTTACATTAGAATTTGTTACATTAGAATCAGAAGAAACTAATTCTGTGTGGAGAAACAAAATATCTCTCATTTCCGATCCGAATAGATTTTTTTTTTGAATTTCGAAATAAAGGTTCTTGTCTTGTGGGGAACCATGCACAAATTTTTGGAATCCAGTACCAACAGGTATAATCCCCCCCAGAACTACGTTTTCTTTCAGGCCTTTCAACCAATCAATACGACCTCGTAGGGCAGCTTTTGCTAAAACTCGAGCAGTTTCTTGAAAACTTGCTTCAGATATGAAACTTTGGGTATTCAGGGAAGCCCTTGTTATTCCTAATAAGATTGCCCGATAATAGATCGATTCGTCCAAAGCCCGCGCTGCTCGTTCTGCTCGCAATAGTCCTATTAATTCCCCTGGTAAAAAAACATTAGACATTCCATCTTCGGAAACCCGTACTTTTGATGTTACTTGGCGTATAATAATCTCTATATGTCTATTATGGATCTGTACCCCTTGGGATCTATAAACCTTTTGGATCTTATTAACCAAAGAGATACGACTTTGAGCTATGGTTAGCTCAGCTCCAATCAAGAATCCCCAGGGAACCCCAAGAATTCTTGGTATACGCTCATTCCAATCCTCAATTCTCCTTTCGAGATTCGGCGATAGTGAATCAATTGAACGCGCTTCGAAGATTTGTTCTACTTTTGGAAGACCTTGCGTTATATCACTAGATCTCGATTTTTCATATATAAAGGTAACTAACCTATCTCCTTTGTAAAGTCTTTTTCCATAATGACCATGAACAGTTGCTCCTATAGTGGCCAAATAAGGTTTAGCTGCTCTTATAATAAAAGAGTCCATATTAACAATGAAAATTTGACCAGATTTTTTTATGTGCGATTTAAATAGACATACATTTTCGCAAATAAATTGTCCAAGGCGAATTATTGCCAATGTCTCCTCCCATGAGTTATGATGGAGAAAGTGCCAATTCAAATGGAATGGATCCAAAACGATGTTACTGTCAAAATTAGAAATCCTTTTATTTTCATCTATTAAAGAGTATTTAAGTCCTTGAAGTATTTGGAAGATTTGTTTCAAATTGTCGAGGAACAAGTATTTTTTTAACAAGATCCGATTATGCGTTAATAAATAGTAAGATGAAGAAAAATTCGATATACTAGGTACAATAACACCTAAGAGCCCAAAAATATCTCGAATAGCAATTCTAGAATTCGATTCTTTTACCGCATTGGGATATTTCGAATTCTTGAATAAACCAATTCGCGAACAGTTGGATGCCGACAAAATCCTCAAAGACGGGTATTCTTTATTTCGATTCAACAAAGTGCCAATAGTTTCTTGATGTTGGCTAAGTGATTGAATCTTCGCCTTGTAATAAAAGGAATTGGTATTGTTGCGATCTAAACTATTATTGGGAATGGGCCTTACACTTGTCATATCATACCTTCTTCGTGTATACGAAATAGTGGAATTGACTAACTCAATTCTTAGGAACTCGCGAATCAGATCATTTGTTTTTACCTCAACAAGGGAAGCACGAGCTCCCTCTTTTTCTTCTTGTTCCCAATTCATTACTAAGCAAGTTCGAACGAATTGACTATTCGTGTGATAAATTCTTTGAGTTAACTTGCTATTTTCATGAGAAATAAAATTGACAAGTCGAAGTTGGAGATTATCCTCTTCTTGCAGGAGATCTTGCGGGAAAAGTTTTGCGAAATTTCTCCCTTCGTTCATTTCATATGCGACTGCAGGTCGAACTGAAACAAAATATTTTTCCTTGCTTTTGAGAATTTTTTTCCGTTGAACATAAACCCAATTTTTCCTTTTTTTTGATTCTTTAAAATATTTTTTTTCTCTTTCTGGTGGTATCAAACTGCCACCTAATATCTTATCCGCCTCTTCAAGAAAATGAATATCTCCGGAAAAAATTTGGAGTTCCGTATGGCTTTTTTTTCTCTTCACTCGGACCAATCCACCTAGTCGACTTCTTGTATTTTTTGTGAGTTGTGTATCCACTCCAATAATACTATTGTCAAGTACCTTTAGGGATGAGGATCTCGGCAAGATATGCAGTTCTTGAAGAATGAAAAAAAACCGCTTTACTTCTTTTTGGTATTTTAGACAAAATTCTTTTGTTCCTCGATGCTCAATAAAACCCTCTTTTTTTAACATAGAATCTTCCTCCGAGCTCCCGTATTCGTCCTCTGAGTCTTCCTCTGAGTCTTCCTCTGAGTCTTCTTCTAAAGTCCCATATTCGTTCTCTGATCCATCTTCAGGGCTCCCATATTCTTCTTCTGAGTCTTCCTCTAGAATTCCATATTCGTCCTCTCGGGTGTTATATTGGTTCTCTGAGCTCCCGTATTGTTCTTCTGAGTCTTTCTCTAGAGTCCTATATTCGTCCTCTAGGATCCCATATTCATCTTCTAGGGTTTCATATTCGTTCTCTAGAGTCCCGTATTCGTCTTCTAGGGTTTCATATCTGTCCTCTCGGGTCCTGTATTCGTTCTCTGGGCTCTCATATTCGTTCTCTGAGTCTTCCTCTCGGGTCTGATATTCTTCCTCTAGGGTCCTATATCTAAATTTCACAATTCCAGAACCCTTTTTATCTTTTCTGTATCGTGGATCGTCAAAATAAGCAAAAATAGTATTTCTACGTAAAACACCCATAAAAGGTATTTCAATCGAAATCCCCAAACAAGATATTAGCTCTTTCTCTTCTTCTTGATGATATTGTAATGGAATGACGAACCTATTTCTTCGCTTTTTCGCCAACAAATCTGAATTCTCTTGAAGAATAGAAGGATAGAGAAAATTCCAATGACTGTTGGACACGATTCGATTTGGCGTTAAATAATCAAGAATTTTCCTATCTTTTTTACCAAAAGTATCCAACAGTCTATGGCTTACTTGATCATTAACCATTGAGAGGTCAAAGATATATCTTTCGTCAACAGAAAAAGAATAAGTATTCATTTGATCTTGATCCTTGTGGAGCGAAAAAGATGCTATACTAGATCCGCACATACTTACTGACAATATCCATAAATGGCTTGTTTTTGGTAATCGACGAAGATTACCATATTGATACTCGGGCGCATGGTAAACATCAGTACTCCAGTGCATTTCCCCGTCTGATTCGGAATAAATATGTTTTTGTACCTTTTCTTTAAAATGCAAAGTGGACGTTCCGGCACGAATCTCCGCAATTACTTGTTCGGATTCTACATATTGATCATTTTGCACTAGAATCAAGCTTTTTAACGGAATATTCACACTATGTAGAATAGCCTGACTCTGAATAGTTACATGCAAGTCTATATAGCATAGAAAAGCAGGCTGCCCATGACGGGTACGTGTGGGGTGAACCAAATCCTCACTGAATTGGATTTTTCCATTCGAGGGGGATCGTACAAGGTCGGCAGTACCCCCCGTGAATACTCCACCTGTATGAAAAGTTCTTAATGTTAGTTGAGTCCCGGGCTCCCCAATTGATTGACCCGCAATAATACCTACAGCTTCCCCCAACTCGACCAGATCGCCATGAGTGGGACTCCGCCCATAACATAATTGACAGATCCAAGATGTGCTCCGGCAAGTAAAAGGAGTTCTAATATATATTGGCTGTGCTCGAAACGGTTGTGCTCGAAAGGCTGTTATGAATCGATTGACTAATCCAATTCCAATATCTTGATTTCGAGCAGCAATGCATCGTAAACCGATATATATATCATCTGCTAATACACGACCAATTAGTGTTTGGACAAAAAGTTTTTCCGTCATCCCCTTTTGAGGACTCACAGAAATACCTCGTATAGTACCACAATCTCTTCTACGCACAATAATATGTTGAACTACTTCAACAAGTCTACGTGTAAGATATCCAGCATCCGCTGTTCGTACAGCAGTATCTACAACTCCTTTGCGGGCTCCGTAGCAGGAAATTATATATTCTGTCAAAGAAAGTCCCTCGCGTAAATTGCTTTGAATAGGTAAATCAATCATTTGTCCTTGAGGATCCGACATTAACCCTCTCATACCTACTAATTGGTGTACCTGGGATGCATTTCCTCTGGCTCCTGAAAAAGACATTAGATAGACTGGATTAGAAGGATCTGTTATCCGAAAATTCGAATTCATTTCTTGTTTCAAATATTCACTTGTAGCATACCATATCTCAACGGATTGGCGTAATTTTTCTACCGCGTGTACAGCCCCATAATAATAGTGTTTCTCCAAAAGAAAACTCTGTTGTTCTGCGTCTTGGACTAACCATCCTTTAGAGGGTATTGTTAAAAGATCCTCGATTCCTAAAGAAATCGATGTAGTAGTGGCTTGATGGAAGCCCAGAGTCTTTATTTGATCCAGTATATGGGATGTATATCCCATTCCGAAATGATCTATTAATCTGCTAATAAGCCGTTTCATAGCAGTTCCGTCTATCTCTTTATTATGAAAGATCTGGTTGGCCCGTTCCGCCATACATAAGTACCCCCATTTTCATTTTGGCTGAGTAGGATTCGACAATTGCTGAGTAGGATTCGACAATGGGCCTGAGTCAGTGATTCGAAAACTTAATTTACCCCTTTTCCTCATGGATTTGAGCGGCAAAAAAGAAGGTACTAGCGAAATCGGAATGCCCCCCGAAAAGGGCATCGCCGAATCTAACTTCCTTGTTTAGATAGTGTATGAATAGGCTCGACTAAATCCGTGTATGGCTTCCTCTATTTCTCTATAAAAAGAAATATGACCAAGAGTGGTTCGAATGTATATAGAACGGGTTTCTTTTTTTCTATTTCCCACTATTAGATAGTGGGCATAAATCTCATGATAAGTCCCAAAAGATTCATATTGAACTTCAATCGGAACTTCTGTTGACCCAATGACGCGTTGATCTAGTTTCCATCGAAGCCACAAGGGACTGTTTAAACCAATTCGTTTCTGTATATAAGCTCCCAGTGCATCATAGGAACTAGAAAAATGGGGTTCTTTATCCTTCGTATACTTATAATAATTATTATTATTGTAGTTTACTTTTTTATTTGGATAATTTCTGCAACTATTATATCTGTTTGCACAAATACCGCGACGGTTTCCAATCGTTAATACATAAAGTCCGATAAGCATGTCTTGGGTTGGCACGCAAATAGGATCTCCAATAGCGGGAGACAGGAGATTCATATGAGAAAACATAAGTAAACGAGCTTCCGCCTGAGCTTCCAAGGATAAAGGTAGATGAACAGCCATTTGATCCCCATCAAAGTCCGCATTGAAACCCTTACACACTAATGGATGTAAACAAATAGTACGACCCTCTACTAAAGTGGGTTGGAAGGCTTGTATGCCTAATCTATGCAGGGTAGGTGCTCTGTTCAACAGTACAGGATGTCCCCGCATAACTTCTTGAAGTATTTCCCATACAATGGGTTCTTTTTCCCAAATTTTCCTTTTAGCAATCCTGACATTAGAAGTAGCACGTTTCGTGATTAAATCGCGAATTACAAATAGCTGAAAAAGCTTTATTGCTATCTCTAGAGGTAATCCACATTGATGTAATGAAAGCGAAGGACCCACAACAATGACAGAACGCCCCGAGTAATCGACCCGTTTCCCAAGCAGAGTCTCGCGAAACCTTCCCTCTTTACCCTCAATTACATCTGAAAGTGACTTGTATACTTTATTGTGACCATTCCTCGTCAGTTGCCCGCGGGACCCACTATCAAGAAGTGTATCCACAGCTTCTTGTACCAATTTTTCCTGGCACATTACTAAATCTGCTGGCGCCAATTCACTTCTTTTTAATAGATAGGCAAGGTTGTTGTTCCGACGGATAACTCTCTTATAAAGTTCATTAATATCCGAAGTCACTACTTTATCCCCAGACCTATAAACAATGGGTCTCAATTCGGGAGGAAGAACCGGTAATAAGCACAAAACCATCCATTCTGGGTCTACATTTGTTTGAATAAAATGTTTCGCCAATTGCATGCGTCTAATCAAAAAAACTTTTCTTATTCCTCTTTTTCTATCTTCCCATTCATCTCCACTATACCCCTCGTCTTCTAATTCCTTCCATTCAACCAACGAATTCTCTATAATGATTCGCAAATCCAAATCTGCTAATTGTTCTCTAATAGCACCTGCTCCTGTCGCAATTTCCCGATTTCGAAATGTTGCAAAGCCTGGGGTAGAAAAAAAAGGGGAAATGCTATGGTTACAGGATGCAATTTCATCTTCGAATAAACCTCGTAATCGTAAGAAAGTAGGTTTTTTAGCGCTGGGCCTAGCAAAAGAGAAATCACCGTATACTAAGCCCTCCAATTTCTTAAGGGGTTTATCTAAAAGATTCGCGATATAACTAGGAAGACCTTTCAAATACCACACATGAGTCACTGGACATGCCAGTTTGATGTATCCCATTTGATATCTTCGTATTCGAGAATCCACAAATTCTACCCCGCATTTTTGGCAAAATCTTTCGTCTTCGTTTTCAGCTACGCTCACTCGAGAATTTCCACAAGCACAAATTCCGCTTTTTATGGGTCCAAAGATTCTTTCGCAAAACAATCCATCTTTTTCTGGTTTATCGGTTTTATAATGAAAAGTGGAGGGCCTTGTGACTTCGCCAACGACTTCCCCATTAGGTAAGATTTTGTTAGCCCAAGCCTTTATTTGTTGAGGGGAAACGAGTCCAATTTGAAGTTGTTTATGTTTATATTGGTCAATCATAAAATAGAAATAAGAAAAGAATTTATATTTATGCCGATCAAACATCCTCCCTATTAACCTGAAAGTTCTTCTCAGATACGAGGAAATGGTTCAGTTCTAGAGCCAAAGATCGTAGTTCTCGAACGAGCACTCGAAAAGATTCTGGAGGATCCTCGTGATTAGGCACTCTTTTTCCCCAGATCGTAGCATTAAGTATTTCTTGGCGAGCTATAAGATGATCAGATTTATAAGTAAGTATTTCTTGTAAAATATGAGCAACACCAAATCCTTCTAAAGCCCAAACTTCCATTTCTCCTACCCGTTGTCCCCCTTGCTTGGCTCTTCCTCGAACGGGTTGTTGGGTAACAAGCGAGTACGGCCCAGTAGAACGTCCATGGATTTTCTCATCAACTTGATGAATTAATTTTAAGATATAGGACTTCCCTATTAGAACAGGTTGTTCGAAGGGATCTCCTGTTCTTCCATCAAATATTCTGCTTTTTCCCGGGTACTCGGGTTCAAATACCCATGGATTTTTTGTTTGTTTACTGGCTTCATATAATTCCGAAAACACAAGTTTTCTTGAAGCTTCTTGCTCATATCTCTCATCAAAGGGTGCTATTCTATAATGTTTCTTTAGCAAATCCCCCGCTAATCCGAGCGAGCTCTCAAATATTTGTCCCACATTCATTCGTGAGGGTACTCCTAAGGGATTGAAGACCATATCAACAGGCGTTCCATCTTGCAAATACGGCATATCTTGCCTAGGCAAAATTTTAGAAATGATCCCCTTATTCCCGTGTCTTCCGGCTACTTTATCCCCAACTTTAATTTCACGTTTCTGTAAAATATATACACGAATCATTATGTCGAGGGGGTCCCTCTGGATCCATTTTACATCGATAACGCGCCCTCTTCCACCTATAGGTAGTTTGAGAGATGTTTCTTTTGAAGTAGATACCTCAAGACCAAAAATGGCCCGTAATAATCCAGCTTCCGCGATATACGACGATTCACTCGCTATCTGAGGCGTTAATTTACCTACTAAAATATCGCCAGTTTCTACCCAGGATCCCAACCTCACAACTCCATTTCTGTCCAAATTGCGGAGTAAAAGTTCTTCTAGATGTGGTATTTCTTTAGTGATTTTTTCAGCAGAGCCTTGGCTTGTCGTATCCGTCTGAATTTCATATTTTCGGATGTGAAAAGAGGTATAAATATCCTCACATACCAAACGTTCGCTAATTAGTACTGCGTCTTCAAAATTGTAACCCTCCCACGGCATATAAGCTACTAAAATGTTTTTTCCTAAAGCAAGTTCCCCACCAACTGTAGCTGCTCCCTCCGCTAAAATTTGCCCTTTTTTAATGGATTTACCCCGCGGAACCTGAGGTTTTTGGTGTATACAAGTATTTTTGTTAGAGCGCCGAGGAGCAACTAAAGGAATACTTATAATCTTCCCACTACTTGATAAAAGGATCTTGTGACTTTCACTAGAAATGATCTTTCCCCCGCGTTCGGCTATAACGGAAACCCTAGAATCTAGAGCTGTTTGGCGTTCCAATCCAGTTCCAACAATGCACTTCTCGGACCGAGAAAGTGGAACTGCTTGGCGCTGCATATTAGAACTCATTAAAGCCCGATTCGCATCATTATGCTCAATAAAAGGAATAAGAGAACCTCCAATAGAAAAATATTGTAAAGGAAAAATACTTCTAACATGAATCTGTTCCCATGCAATAGTCAGGAATTCTTGACGGTATCTAGCTGGAACAACCTGGTCTTCCTGAATACCCTGATTCAAGGATAAAGAATTTCCTGCTGCTATCATATAATATTCATCTCTATTTGGTGATAAATAAACCACCTGTCTCTCTTTTTTTTCTTTTGCTTTCTCCGATATTTCATAAAATGGACTCTCTATAGATCCCCACCAGTGATCAATTCTCGCATGAATTGCTAAGGATCCAGTAAGTCCAACATTGATTCCTTCGGATGTGTCAATTGGACAAATACGCCCATAGTGGCTCGGATGAATATCTCGGCTCCGAAAACTCGCAGTTCTCCCCGTCAACCCTCCAGGACCCAAACAACTCACTTTTCGCCCATGAACCGTTTGTGTCAATGGATTGGTTTGATCAAAAACTTGAGATAAGGGGTATGTGCCAAAAAAGGTCTCATAAGTTGTTATTAATAAAATCGAAGTTGAAGTTGGAGTTACCAAAGTTTGTGGAGTGGGTTTCGATTGACGTATGAATACTCTACGGATAGTTTTTTGAACCGCATGTTGTAAACGAACAAGAGCCAGTCCGAATTGATCTTGTAACAGATCCGCAACCGAACGAATACGTTTATTTTTCAAGTGATTCATATCGTCATCGTCAAGTATACCCGTTTCAAATTTCATTCCAATCAAATGATCCGTAGCAGCCAATACATCTCGTGGTAACAAGAATGTATTGTTCTGGGGTATATCAAGATTCAGTCTACGATTCATATTTCGTCGACCAACTCTTCCTAATTCACATTTTTGTTGAAAAAATTTCTTTTGTAATTCCTCACATAAGGACCCCGAAAATACCAGGTCCCCGCCTACACAAGCAAATTGTTGATAAAACTCCAAAATAGCTTTTTCTTTTGACTCAATCCTCTTCTTCTCCTTAGCATTCGGGAAAGACAAAAAAATTTCGGGGTAGGAAACATTATCTAAAATTTCTCTTAGATTTAAACCCATAGCTGATGATAGAACTAAAATAGATATCTTTTGTTTTCTACTCACGCGAGCCCATATCCTTTCTTTTTTATCAATTACTAATTCCGATCTTCCTCCCCAATCTGATATTATAGTCCCAGTGTATATAGAAATTCCCTTGTGGTCTAATTCCGAGCGGTAGTAAATACCAGGACTTAGCAATATTTGATTGATCACAATTCGGTATATTCCATTTATTATAAAGGTTCCTAAGGAATTCATTATAGGAATGTTTCCAATAGAAATGGTTTGCTTTTGCACATCGAAACCAAAAATTAATCGCGCAGATACATAGAATTCAGAAGAATAGGTGAGTGATTCATACACAGCATCCCTTTCTTTTATCGCGGGTTCTAGCAATTTATACCCTTTCGCAAATAATTGAAATGCAATTTCGTGATCTGGATCTTTAATTGTTGGAAACTTTTCAAGTTCTTCTGCCAATCCTTGATTAATGAACCTACAAAATCCTTCGAATTGGACCTGACTAAATCCAGGTATTGTGGACATTCCCTCATTTCCATTCCGGAGCATCTTAATCTTAAGTTTCCTATTTATCGAAGAAAAATTCCATTAACAGTTCACTCTTCATCAATCCCTACGGATCAATCTAGCAATCATGGAATCTATATTCCGTTTACTGAATCACATGAAATTCTAGGGAACTCCACATACATATTTCATATATGTATTTCATACATATGAATCGAGACAATTTTGACCAAAGTTTGAATTTGGCAGGGGTAGAAATGGAATGAAAATGAATTGATAAAACAGTCCTAGAAAAAATTCTTCCATTTAAACTTTACAATATTCTAATTAGATTGGATAGGAAAGATTTTTCGTTTTATCTCCTTTCTCTGAAAGGTATAAATCAGAATAATTTATAAGCACTAGAAAGTTTGACTTTAGTTCGATTTAGAATAGTACACTTAGTTTAATTTTCAATTTGTTTCGTATCGTAGTAGTAGAATTGCTGGAAAATAAAGGATTTCGTTGTAAAATCCTAAAAAAAAATGAAAATAAAAAATAAAGTACTTACTTTATTTTTTAAGTACTTGCCAATCTAGTTATCCACCTATCCACATATCCTTTCTTTTATCGTAATTTCACTTGGATGGGCTAAGAAGTCCGGGCCATAATCTATATCATAGCAAATTTCCTCTTTTTTTTTAAGATATTTAAGCAATGAAAAATTAAAGCACGATTCCCCGTAAGGATATGTACATAAGGGGGATCCATAGATAATAATGCTGTTCGGATCTGAAGTTTACCTATATACAGATTAGGAAAACATTTATTCTATTTTATTATGCCATTAAAAGGAATGGGGGAAGAGAATACTGATTTCAGAGTTGTTCATTACTGCAATTAAAAAAAGAAAAAGAAAATTCTAGTTAATGGTTCCAATTTGTTCTTAATTTTTCAGCCTGTGACTGGAAATTCACTTTTTCTCCTTTGTCATCTCGATAGAAAGAAAAGGGAAGTTTTCCAGTGTTAGCAATGTGTGTTTTAAGATGGAATCTGTCGAGGAGAATAAGCGAAACAGAATCCAAAAAAGCAGAAATCGATTTTTTGAAAAATATTGGAAAAAGGTAAGTAGAATTAGATTCAAAAGAAAATAAAAAGTTTTTTAATAAGAAAATGTGGATGAATACTTGTTCTTTTCTCGATTTTATATCGGATTTTTTGGCGGCATGGCCAAGTGGTAAGGCAGGGGACTGCAAATCCTTTATCCCCAGTTCAAATCTGGGTGCCGCCTGATCAATAAAATACTTAGTATTATAGTGCTGATCAAACTCGGTATTATAGTGCTGATCAAACTCGACAAATTCGTACCTCCCATAAGTTCGGGCAAGCGAGTAACTAGGTCTGGCGATACTGGATTTTGAGAATTTATACCATAGTTCTATCCTTAAACTCGGGTTTGTTTTGGCAGCAGTAGCCCAAAAGGCTACCAATAGGGATAAGGTAGCGTTTCCTTATTCTTTTTTTAATTTGAATTGATTCGGGAATTTCAAACTACGAGGCTAAGATGTTAGAAATCCTTGTATCCAAAGGGCCCTAAGGGACATTCTTTTTTCAATCTAAGATTGAAGAAGGGAGTTCGCGAAGAAATATCAAGACTTCCTAATTATCAGACATTTTTTTATCGTACATCTTACTACATACACTTCGTACATCTTATGCTACCTACATACACTAAAGTAAAGGCTACGGATTCTGTCGAGAATCAGATTGAATAGGCTGATCAAAAATCAATTTAGGAGTTGTTGATAAGGTTTTCTCACTCTTTCATAGAAAGATAGAAAGCGGGGCAGTAGGGTTTAGGTCAAAAAAATAAACAGGGGTAAGGTAGGTATCCAATAAATATTTAGCTATCCTAATTTTATGGTATATTCTGACGTCCTTTGCTTATAAAGTGGTGGTAACAAAAGGAAGAAAAAATCTCTCTATTCCCGCGTCTTCGATTCAGGACATCCCCCTATACTCTTTTTAGGGAAAAGGCTATGTATCGTATTTACACTTAATATTCTCCAATTCTACTAGAAATCATATAAGAATTTGTTAGGAATAAATTGCTTTAACCGATTCTTCCATAGTCTTAAGGCAGAATGGCCTTTTGACTCTGTACCCTGGATTCCACTATGATTATGGATCAATAGTAGAATAATTCCTTTATAGAAATAGGAGATATAATTTACATGGATATGGTAAGTCTCGCTTGGGCTGGTTTAATGGTAGTCTTTACATTTTCTCTTTCGCTAGTAGTATGGGGGAGAAGTGGACTCTAGGTATACTACTAAATTGAGTAGTCGAATTGTAGTATCAACTCTTTTCTTTAATTGATCGTTTTGCATTAATCATTTTGACAAACCTTTTTTCTCTATTCCTTTAGTTTTGTTTCAAGATTTAAGAAACCCTTTCTTAAAAGAGTCGTTCTATTCTACTATAAATAGAATAGAAAGAAAATAGAATAGAAAGAGCGATTATAGATAGAAAGAGCGATTATAGTAATTCAGAATTTCTACTAAAAGTAACGAGTCAAAATGAAATTCTATACATAAAAAAATTAGACTTTCTTTCTTACACGAAGCTATTCATAACATATCGCACATTTTTCATTTATACTCTTTTCTTATTCTTAGGATTTTTTTTTTGAAGGATCCCGCATGAAGCATCTCGAGGCATTTTTAAGCATGAAAGATTCGCAGATTTTTCCTTTTACTTTTTTTCTTTTATTTTTTATTATAGTCTATTCTCATATTATTTTTCTCCCCCTCCATGGATTTTTTCGAACGAAGAATTGTCTTTGATTTTTTTGATTTTGACTTAATTTCAATTAAGTGGATGCAGTGAAAAAAGAAGTTGAATTAGATTGCTATTTCAATATACTAATTTTTTCTATGTAGATTTAAGATAATCTAATAGAAGGAATCTAAAGTGTGGTAGAAAAAACTACATCTAGTTTTTTCTACCACACTTTATGATTCCAACCGGATCCTTTCATTTAAGACTTTTTTTTTAATCCCTTTTTCATTTCTTCAATGATTAATTCGAATTCCAATTAATCATTTTGGCTGGCCGTTTTTACATAAATAATAAGTAAAAAGGCAGTAGGAACTAGAATGAACAATGCAGTAGCAATAAATGCGAGAATATTGACTTCCATAACTTCTCTATTCTTTTTTTCACAATAACTCGGGATGTAATCCCATGGAGAGGAAAAAGGGGTATCCTGTAAATTAAAGGGGAGAACTTGCATTCTGATAATACTGAATCAATTCAATATTATTAATATGGGATCTATCAAATCAATTCAAGGTTGATAGTTGAATAATATAACATAGGAGGATCCCTTATCCATACTAAGACAAAAATAGGTTTTTTGATTGGATTCAGAACCCCCTCTATTTTTCATCCTTTTCCACTTTTGCTTTTCCATATGTATAACCCAGAATATTTCTTATCTTATATTATCCAATTTCCCTTCCTTTTTCTTATAGTTATACATACAATTATGTATGTATTATATGACCGACTTTCTAGGGGTCACATAGACATCTAAATAAACAGTAGAAGTAGAAATGAGATCGAGAAAAGAGGATCTTAACTAAAAAAGATCCAATATTTTAATTTAGGAAAAAGAGCGTTTGTTTGATTTTTATTAGGTTACTAATAATATCTGCTTTTTGGGGTCTAAAGATGAGAACAGACCCGTAAAAAAAGGAGTCGGCAAATGGACTGAGAATAAGGTAGATTCTTTCCAATTATTCATTGAACATACACAAACAAAGTTGGAACTACAGAATGTAAGGGGTGTGGTTTAACCCCACAAAAGGAACTAATTATATTAAATGTATTCTCGAATAATAAACGAATACGATTTTTGTATGGATTCTGGTAAAATCCCAGTACTCTAATTATACTAATCCACGTATGATATGTACGTCTTTCCTGAAGTAGTGAAAAAAAAAAATTCCTATACTGCTCCCTTTTTACTGAGAAATGCGAAATCAAAAAAGGTAAAGTAAGGGCGCCCCTATAGATATTTGATCTTGCCCCCTATCCCCCCTTTTTTCAGGAAAATTTTTGATGAAAAAAGGAAAGATGAATTTGCCCATTCATTGAACTCTAGTTCGGGACTGACGGGGCTCGAACCCGCAGCTTCCGCCTTGACAGGGCGGTGCTCTGACCAATTGAACTACAATCCCTGCGGGGTGTATGGCATATCTATTCTTAAGAACCATAAGAAGATTCGATTCGTCTGTCATACTCTAAGAAATAGACGAATCATATTCTCCTTTATTTCTATGGATCAGATAGTTTTTTTATGGAAGAAAAAAATGGATTTAGTTCATATTAACGAAGCCCTACATTATTGGGCCGAGCTGGATTTGAACCAGCGTAGACATATCGTCAACGAATTTACAGTCCGTCCCCATTAACCGCTCGGGCATCGACCCAGGAAGAATTTATTCTAGGGTTTTTGATAATCTATGACTAACCTCTTTTTATAATACTCCCTACCCCCAGGGGAAGTCGAATCCCCGCTGCCTCCTTGAAAGAGAGATGTCCTGAACCACTAGACGATAGGGGCATCAATAGACGATAGAGCCATATACAAATACAACCACTCGTCATTATATTATAATTATAGTATGAGCAGTTTTTTAGAATTGTCAATATACTCGAAGAGTATAACTAGATCAAAGCAAAGAGTCTTTCTTACTTTTTTGTTATGCTTTCATAGGATTTTTTTTTTAGTTGACGGTTAGGTTAATTCACGGATCATACCCTACTTTTTAGGGAAATTCGTTTAAATTTAAAGAGTATAGAAATAAGAATAGATTAATAAAAAGGATTCTAGGTTAGTTCAGTGTTTAGTGTTCAGACCCAAAATTTTGGCATCTCGTACTAAACTAAGTCATAAAATTCAAGAAAAAATAAAGAGATTTTCAAAAAAAGAAAAAAGTGAATGAATTTAGTAGAAAAGTATTTTATCGAATTCGAACCAATAACTTCCCTCTTACCATGGCATTACTCTAGCACTAAACGAAAAGCCCTTTATCGGATTTGAACCGATGACTTATGCCTTACCATGGCATTACTCTACCACTGAGTTAAAAGGGCTTTTTATTCGATTTTATTAAATAATTAGCCACATATCGAGATATAGAAGTTTATTAGATGGAGATATAGAAGTTTATTCATAGCGAGGTTCAAAATCTTGAGAAAAAAAAGAAAATCTTTCATATTCTCTCTTATCACTTGCACAAAGTAGAGGTATTATATTTATATATATAAATACGTATAAGGTATAATAAAATACGTGAATAAAGAGTTGACACACTCAAAAATTATTATTAGTATCCGATATACTCGAAGAGGGTAAGTTCATAGGTATGTAAACACGATCTCGGACGACTTACCAAACCAAAAACCAGAAGTTCTTTTTTTGAGGAGGAGAACAATTGTTAAATCAGATACAATAATAGGCCAAAAACGCCAAAGGGGCAATAAGAAATGCTGTTAAAAAAATGGTAGACTTTGTTTTTTTTATCTTTACGCTATTCACTTTTCACGTGCTCAGAATGTTCTGCGGAATTAGGGATTGGCGGATCTTCTAATGAGAACTTTCTCCATTTATGTTTTATTTCCCCTAATTCTAATTGGGTGGGGTATAAAGGAATTTGGGCTCTTCATATATCCATATGGTTGGGTATTAATTTTCAGTGATATACTTCTTATCTGTTTTGGTGAGAGATTGAAACAATTTTTAACAGGTACCCCTTGAAAAACCTTAGAGTTCAAAACTTTTCAATTTTTCTTAAAAAGTTTTGGACCGATTTGTTGAAGCCATTTTCAACAGGTACCCCTTGGAAACCGAGTACTTGAATATTCTCCAAGGATTCTGGTGCATTTTGAACAAACTATGTTGGAGTTTTATCAACAATTTTATTCTAACGAATTTCTACTGCAGAGTAGAAAAATTATTCTACTGTCTGCCCAACAAAAAACTGCCCAACAAAAAAGAAAAACCATATCCTACATACCTAACTCCTACAGGTTCAAGGTTTTCCATTTCCGAACACTACGAAAAAGGAGGATTCTGGATTCCCGATCCTAAGGTGAAAGGGAAGGGAAGAGATACCCAGATTCTTAGGAGGAACCTTTGGTAGTAGTCTTGGTCCTCTATGCTCTTTTTTATTTGTTTTTAGTTCTATTCATCTTCATTGACTAACCATAGACTTTCCCGACCCTTTATGAAGAGTTTGAAGAGTTTTCCTTTCATCAAAGGACTCTGATGTCCATTTTCATCAGGTAAATCTATCGATTCCTATCCGCCTTTCTTTTTAAGTTATGACCTTTGTTTGTTGCTTCTCTCAAGGGATAGAGGAAGTCTATGATGAGTTTTTAAAAATCATCTCACTCCCTACGGCTCGGACTTAATGATAAGTGGAGGAAGAAAACTTCTTTCCCAATTTCTTTGTTCAATTCTGAACAAAAAAGAAAAAGAATAAAGGGATTTATGAGAACTGTATTGCTCCCTATATCTCTTAGTGTATATTGTAGGAATAATAAAATTCTTCCTTAGAATACGATCCTAATCGAAATACATACATTTGGTTCGTTCATACGCAATTGGCATGGTAAAAATAGATGTATTTTACAGACTAGAGAGGGGCTATCTAAATCCTAAAGTAAAAGTAAAGGCCCGCAATTGAAGTACCAACTGCTTACTGTCATGAACTTTCTCCGTTTGATTCGATAAGGTGGAATTCGCCTCCTTCTCGAATGGCTACCCTTGACAAAGGGTAGCGTTGGTATCATAATCTACATGTAGCGGGTATAGTTTAGTGGTAAAAGTGTGATTCGTTCTATTAATAACTGAATTTGAAATGATATACTTAAGGCATCCTTAAGTTTTTTCTATTCATATTCCGATAAAAACTTTAGTTCTTATAAAGGGTTTAATCCTTTTCCTCTCAATAGCATATTGAGGAAGAATATACATTCTCGCGATTAGTATCCAAAGACTAATTGAATTTGCATGCAAAATAAAAATTCGATTATGAATACAGAGTCGCGAAGCATAATTTTGCATTGGATTAAGTATTCCAATTGAATAAATATGAGTAAAGGGTCTATGGATGAAGATACAAAAAAATTTATTTCCAATCGTAACTAAACCTCCTTTTGTTTAAAAAGGAAATGGAAGCCCAATAGCTAAAAACGATAGTTTTGGTTTACTGGAACCATCAGTATATTGTTTCAGCTCGGTGGAAACCCAACTCTTTTCCTCAAGATCTCTTGAATGAAATTAGGGAACGAAGTAAGTAGATTAGATAGATATTTAGGATAATTTCTATCTCCTATTCTATAGGGATCATCTAGAAAGCGGAGAGCCTTGGTTCCATTCAGACAGAAAAGCTGACTTAGATGTTAAGTGGTGAGAATATCCATAAAGGAGCCGAATGAAATCCAAATTTCATGTTCGGTTTTGAATTAGAGACGTTAAAAATAATCAACCAACGTCGACTATAACCCCTAGCCTTCCAAGCTAACGATGCGGGTTCGATTCCCGCTACCCGCTCCATTCTGTATAAATTCTGTATAAAAAGACTATTCTATTTATCTAGATATGGTAGAGACTTGTATTC